GATAGTAAAAAGTCATAGCAAATCCTGTAGCTACTTGTACCAAAAAACAAGTAAGCGTAATTCCTCCTAGACAATAAAATATGTTAACATGAGGAGGAACGTATTTACTAGTTATATCATCTGCAATCGCCTGAATCTCGAGGCGTTCTTCGAACCAATCATAGACTTTATTGAGATAGGTAAACCAAGAGGACTCCCCCCCTGAGAACCGTATATGAGAATTTCATCTCGTACAGCTCAAACAAAAACACCCAAATAATAGCTGAAACGGATATGGAATAGAAAGTTTAAAACTTCTTAATCTTTTCATTCAATTTTATCTGAAGACACAAAAGAGTAAAAATCCGAAAGCTCTTTTTTGTAGTTGTAATTATAATGCCAAAAAATCAAGTCGGCGCATTCGTCTTTATGTTGATCGTTACAGGCCTCTTGAATCTTCTATTTACCTACTTATTTCTTTTTCTTTGCTTTGATTTGTTATTTGTATGGAATGTGGCTTTATTCTTGTTTTCTTTATTTTTGATAGGAATTCTCTTGTTAAGACCCTATGAATCAATTGAAACTTCAGATTCATACCAGAACCGCGATGATTCAATAAAACCTTCAAACTAAGTCCAAAGATTCTTTGAGTAAGAACCATTGGATCATCACTTATTCAATGAATAGAATAGATATAATAAATAAAAATACAAAGAAAAGAAAGGTTTGTCCTTTGATCAAAATAAGCATAAACTAAATGAGAGTTTGAAAGAAGAAAAAATCTTTCGATTTATAAATAATATAACTCTTTCTTTGAAATTTTTTTTTTGAGTCCGGCCGCGAGGTTTGAATATTAAGTATGAATCATAGTTCGAATACTTCGTGATCCATTTCATATATTCCGTGCTCCAGATACTAGAATGGCTATCCGACGGGATAAAACTATCTCGATCAAGATGACAGACCCATTTTCTGTACTATCAATAGGATCAATTATAACAAGTCGCACACTCATATTCCGGAAATACAGAAACAAATAAATTTCGCGGTCGAACTACCAAAATAGAATGGGCTAAAAAAAAGCCGAGAACTAAAAGTTTCACTTTTTGTATTGAAAAGCGAGGCTTCGTGGTTCTTGTGAATCTAATTCAGTGAAATTCCATCCAGTAAAACGGAAGAATTATAAATCTCCAAAATAATAGATAAGAATATCGCAAATAAAGCCATTGCGACACCCATCAAAGGAGTCGTTCCCCATCCAGGGGCTACTTTACCATATTCCGAATTCAATGGTTTCAAAAAATCCCCTACAACAGTTCGTCTTGGACCAGATCTAGAACTACCCTCAACGGTTTGTGTAGCCATAAATCTTATTTTTTATTCAGTGAGATCTGTTGACTTTGTATATCATTCCGCTGTAAATAAACGATCTTATCATAGATCCATTGTGATCTTGAAATTATATAATAATGGAAACAGCAACCTTAGTCGCCATCTCTATATCTGGTTTACTTGTAAGTTTTACTGGGTACGCCTTATATACTGCCTTTGGGCAACCCTCTCAACAATTAAGAGATCCATTCGAGGAACACGGGGACTAATTGAAGTAATGAGCCTCCCAATATTGGGAGGCTCATTACTTCAATTGAGATAATGAAAAATCATTTCATTTTTTTAGTTGGAACTTTAGGCGGTTCTCGAAAAAATATAGCGAAAAAAATTATCCCTAGAGTAGATACTAAGAGGAATGTATAAACCAATGCTTCCATAAATTCGATCGTGGTTTACAATTATAGCTTCCGTACCTGTTTATTTTGAATCATCTCCCGAATAAAATAAAGAAAGAACAAGAATCAAAGAAAAGGCAGCGATTTTAATCAAGATTTTTCCAGCAGCCTATGTCAAATCACAAACAGAAAATAGAAGCGAAAAATAACAAAGCAATCTTGCATCAGACTACTTGTCTTCTTGTAGTTGGATCTCCAAGTTTTTGGAATGCTCCAAATTCCACTTGAGCATCCAAATCTGGATCAATACCGGCAAAAACATCTCTGAACAGGGTTCTAGCACCATGCCAAATGTGTCCGAAGAAGAAAAGCAAAGCAAACGAAGCATGCCCAAAAGTAAACCAACCCCTTGGACTGCTACGAAAAACACCATCGGATTTCAAAGTAGCACGATCTAATTCAAAAATTTCACCCAATTGAGCACGTCTAGCATATTTTTTCACAGTAGCAGGATCACTATAACTCACTCCATTGAGTTCGCCACCATAGAACTCAACAGTTACACCTACTTGTTCGACACTATACTTTGATTCTGCCCTTCTAAAAGGGACATCCGCTCTAACAATTCCGTCTCCGTCTACCAAAACAACCGGAAATGTTTCAAAAAAAGTAGGCATACGACGTACAAAAAGTTCACGCCCTTCTTTATCTCTAAAGATAGGATGTCCTAACCACCCAACGGCTATTCCATCCCCGTTGTCCATTGAACCCGCTCTGAATAATCCTCCTTTTGCCGGATTATTGCCAATGTAATCATAAAAAGCTAATTTTTCAGGAATTTTAGACCAAGCTTCTGATAAACTTTGATTTTCGGCTAACCCAGCACTAACCCTTCGATATATTTCTTGCTGGAAGTATCCTTGATCCCATTGATAACGAGTAGGACCAAATAATTCGATGGGGGTAGTTGCTGAACCATACCACATAGTTCCAGCAACAACAAAAGCTGCAAAAAAGACAGCAGCTATACTACTGGAAAGGACGGTTTCAATATTTCCCATACGTAATCCTTTGTATAAACGTTGGGGTGGACGGACACTAAGATGGAATAAGCCCGCTAATATGCCCAATGTTCCTGCTGCAATATGATGAGAGGCTATTCCTCCCGGAACAAAAGGATCAAAACCTTCCACGCCCCACGCTGGATTTACAGGTTGTACCTTGCCAGTTAGTCCATAAGGGTCGGACACCCATATTCCAGGACCATACAATCCTGTTACATGAAATGCGCCAAAGCCAAAGCAAGCCACTCCTGAGAGAAATAAATGAATTCCAAAAATCTTGGGCAAATCCAAAGAAGGTTTTCCTGTGCGCTCATCACAAAAAATTTCTAGATCCCAATATACCCAATGCCAGATAGCTGCCAAGAAGCACAAGCCAGAAAACACAATATGTGCTCCGGCCACACCTTCGTAACTCCAAATACCCGGATTTGTTATAGTCCCCCCTGTAATACTCCAACCGCCCCATGAATTGGTTATTCCTAAACGAGTCATGAAGGGTATAACGAACATACCTTGTCTCCACATTGGATCAAGAACGGGATCGGAGGGATCAAAAACGGCTAATTCATATAGAGCCATTGAACCGGCCCAACCAGCAACCAGAGCCGTATGCATTATATGAACAGAAAGCAAGCGACCGGGATCATTCAATACGACAGTATGAACACGATACCAAGGCAAACCCATGGAAATACCCCTTTATCAACGAAAAATAGACACTATGTAACTTTATTGCATTGGAATACCTCCCCTTTTCGGTGGATTCTTTCGGAGAAAGGATTAATATTTGTTCTATTCCATTAGTAATAAGGGAAGAATTCGGCTCAGAAGAAAAAAGAGAAGCAGATCTATTCTATACCCGATAAGTATCAATACGCAATGGGGGTTGATCCTATTTTTTATGAATGAATGCATCCCTATTTGTTCATCATTCAAAGGACCTATTCGTAAGAATTCTCTTTCATTCATTCCGTCTTTCTTTATTTTATGGCCTTATTCTATCTATGTATAAAATATGATAGTATAAAATCTGATAAAGGCCAATATTATTAAGACCATTATTACGCTTCCACATCAAAGTGAAATATAGTATTTAAGTCTTTTTCCTTCCTTTAATGCCTATTGGTGTTCCAAGAGTTCCTTTTCGAAATCCGGGGGAGGAAGATGCAGTTTGGGTTGACGTATAGTGCGACTTGTCAAATATATTGGGTCATATGGGATTCCCCCGTTCTCTCGCCCGATCGAGATATCCTCTGTTTCGCCCAAAAAAGATTGATTGAATTATCAAAAATTTGTAGCGTGAAGTGTAATGAAGTGCAATTAGAGATCCATTTCATTTTTTTTGGGGGGTATCCAGATTAATATTTTCAATTAGAATGATTTATGGTTGGCTTGGTTGGACCGATAAAATGAAGTATACAGGCTCCGTTTAGAAAAAACCCAATTGGTAATATATTTATGATTACCACCTATATCATAATCATAATTTTTTTTTTTTTTTTTTTTAATTATAAATATAAAATAAATATAAATAAGAGCGATTTCAAACTGTTAATCAATCGAATAATATGAGAAATACGTTGAATATTTGGCGGAAAACATGAAAGAAAAGGGAATTAAATTAAAATAAAAAAGTAAATGAAATCATAGCAAAAAGACGTGGTATTGGGTCATTTGTCCTATATGCGCAAATCAAAATCGGGCAGATCTTTACTCGGAGTAGAGCATAAACCTAAAAAAATTGAATAAAAAATTGACGAAACCCATTCAGGAACAAGAAAATGACATCGTGATTTGGATTGAATCCCAATGAAAAAAAAAATAGATCAATGAAAAGTTTGTGCGATAAGTTTAGCGAATTTTTTCTATATTATAGGTATAGGAAAACGGGCCAAAACTCATCTTTCTTTAATTTCATTTTTAATTTCATTTTATTTAAAAAATGTAAGAAAAAGCCCCTTCATTAGAAATTAGAAGTTAGAAAGGGCCCACTAGAAAAAACTCATTAGAAATTAGAAGTTAGAAAGGGCCCACTAGAAAAAACGAAGGATGGCTGGAATCTACACATTGATTTTTTTTCGCAATTTTTGTTGAACCGTATGCATCAAAAGGTGCCTGTACGGCTACTAAGGGATACAGTTTTATCCTAATCAACCGACTTTATCGAGAAAGATTACTTTTTTTAGGCCAAGAGGTTGATAGCGAGATCTCGAATCAACTTATTGGTCTTATGGTATATCTCAGTATAGAGAATGATGCCAAAGATCTGTATTTGTTTATAAACTCTCCTGGCGGATGGGTAATACCCGGAGTAGCTATTTATGATACTATGCAATTTGTGCAACCAGATGTGCATACAATATGCATGGGATTGGCTGCTTCAATGGGATCTTTTCTCCTGGCCGGAGGAGAAATTACCAAACGTCTAGCATTCCCTCACGCTCGGCGCCAATGAGTTTTTTTTTATTTGATGGAAAGAAAAAAGAAGACTATGCCTTCGCCATATGAAATATGAATTAGTAAGTAATAATAGCATGGCACTTCGAATTCGATATGAAATTCTTTTTTATTTCTTTTTTTTCAAAATAAAATATTAGATTATGTATCGAAAGAGTAGTATGAGAGAAAGGGCATTTCCAATTTTATCTTAGCTGTCGTGGGCCCATCTCAGCGTCACAAACTTTTTTTTCTTTTCACACCAGAGGCTATTAACAATATTTATGTTATAAATATGTTATAAAAGAGTACAAAAAAAAAGACTATTTTTTTCTTTCTTTTTTTTTCAAAAAAAAAAGAAACTTTGGGATTGCTGAATCACAGACGAAATAAATATATAAAGCAACGGGGCCATCATAGTATTTTTTAACTTTTCCGAAAAAAAAGAAGGGTGGTAATTGGATTATTTATTGATCTGGGTCTAATAGACCTTATATTTTCTCTTTTTTCTTTCATCGAAAAAAGAGAATTCCATTGTAAAGCCGTATGCAATGCGCAAAAAATGCCTGTACGGTTGTTCAATTCTATCTTTTTTTTCTTATTATTCTTTAGCTATTCTTCTCGCCTCATTATGTGAGTTAGAAGAACCTTTTTTTATGTTATATCATCAGGGTAATGATCCATCAACCTGCTAGTTCTTTTTATGAGGCACAAACGGGAGAATTTATCCTGGAAGCGGAAGAACTACTGAAACTTCGCGAAAGCATCACAAGGGTTTATGTACAAAGAACGGGCAAGCCCTTATGGGTTGTATCCGAAGACATGGAAAGAGATGTTTTTATGTCAGCAACAGAAGCCCAAGCTCATGGAATTGTGGATCTTGTAGCGGTTAAATAACAAATAGCAATAGCAACGATTTAACACCAATCCACAATTTAATTAAGATTGATTTAATCCCTCTTATTCCTTTCCTTCTTAACTTAAGGGGTTAATATTTTATTAATCTATATAAATTAAATAGAAAAAGAAGTAATTCATAATCATCTGGTTAGGATCGATCTAAACCAGTCTATTATGTATATGATTCAGCATGCCAACTATTAAACAACTTATTAGAAATGCAAGACAGCCAATTAGAAATGTCACGAAATCCCCTGCTCTTCGGGGATGTCCTCAGCGCCGAGGAACATGTACTAGGGTGTATGTGCGACTTGTTCAGATCATGGGCTGAGAAAAAAGAAACAATTTTTTCAGTATCAACGATCAGTACCAGTGAATAGAATGGGGTTCTTCCGTTCACTATCTAAAAAAGATAGATCTACCATATCCTTCTATTGTGTATGAAATTTATGGTTTCCATTGGCGCAAATCCAATCTTGGAATTTAAGATGAGAAAAAATTCCCCATTGGTAGCAAATGCTTATCCATTAAGCGGGGAAAATCCTATTTTAAAAGCAAAAAGATTATGCTTCGACTCTTGCAAAGAACGGACTAACAGGGTCAGCTACCCAATTAATCCTCATACTTACATACCGTTACTGTATAAGATAGATCTCGTTGTGAAAGATCTATTACTGGAAAATTTATGAGTAGAGCCGAAGAGTGTGAACTGTACAAGTTAGCAATTAAATGAAGGAACGAGCTCCGGTGTATAGAGAGGACCTCACCGTTTAAGAAGTAACCATAGAAACGATGGAACCCACTATTTATTTATCCATTTCTATTTACTCCTTTATTTTAGTTAATATGCTTTTTTTGATACCTAGTATCAATACAATTTCTTATTTCAAGGCGAAATGAAATGCCTAGAAAAAAGGAAAAATCGTGGTCGGGACGGTTATAGTAGCAAAAGCCATTGGAATTTTTATTTTATACATTGGAAGAATCCGTTTTGTTATTAATAGACTAGAAAAGAATAACTGAAAGAAAGAATTAGTTATTCATCAAAATTTCTTTTATTCAATGACCAGAATTAAACGGGGATATATAGCTCGGAGACGTCGAACAAAAATTCGTTTATTTGCATCAAGCTTTCGAGGGGCTCATTCAAGACTTACTCGAACTATTACTCAACAAAGAATAAGAGCTTTGGTTTCGGCTCATCGGGATAGAGATAGGAAAAAAAGAGATTTTCGTCGTTTGTGGATCACTCGAATAAATGCAGTAATTCGCGGAATGGGGGTATCCTATAGTTATAGTAGATTAATACACAATCTGTACAAGAAACAGTTGCTTCTTAATCGTAAAATACTTGCACAAATAGCTATCTCAAATAGGAATTGTTTTTATATGATTTCCAACGAGATTATAAAATAAGGAGATCGTAAGGAATCCATCGAAATGCTTTAAATGAAATGGGGTTCCCTCGAGAATGAACTCGGGGAAGGTAGAGTAGAAATTAATATGATAAAAAAAATTCTGATAAGGTCATCAAAACAAGATGAGCGAAGACGCTCAATAAAAAAAAATTTCTTTTTCTTCCCCAACCAGATTCGATTCTTTTATTTATTTCTTTTTTCTTACGACACGACAATTTTGATTATCAGATTTTTTGAATAAAGCATCAGTCTACGTTTGATAATTTTGAGTCAATTGAAGGATAAGCCTATTTATTTCTGGTTCTAAGAGCAGTAGTTCTAGCGGTCGACTCGCTTCTTTCAAATTGTTTCTCATTATTAAGAAAGGGTAACGAAGATAAAATACGAGCTTGTTTTATAGCAATAGTAATTAATCGTTGTTGTTTTAAGGTCAGTCTATTTACTCGCCTAGATAATATTTTTCCTTGTTCACTAATAAATCGACTAATTAAACTCATGTTTCTATAATCAATTCGATCCCCCGATTGGATCGGGGGCAAACGCCTACGAAAAGATCGCTTGGATTTAAGAAAGAGTCGCTTGGATTTATCCATGGTTTCTTTATTCCTTATTTCTAAAAAGAATCCTATCCTTATCTCTATTTCTAAAATCCTATTTTGATCGGATCAAATTCAAATTATAGAATTAATATAATAAATAGGATTTGGTTTGTTTATTTTATTATTATTGTTTATTTTATTTTATTATTATTTATTTAAATATATATAAATTCAAATTGAATATATATATAAATGTATAAATGTAATTAAATATATATAAATGGAATAATAAATATATGTAATATAAATATATGTAATAATATTAATAATATAATAATATAGAATAATAATATAAATATATATATATAAATATAATATGCGTTATATATATAACTAATTATATACTTAATATATTATATACCTAATGTCATATTTTGATATTCTCGGGAAGGGGTGACATACGAACACTTGATTCGATTTATTTCTTTATCTCCCCGTGAATTGTATGTTTGTAACAATAGGGACAGAATTTCTTCAATTCCAATCGACTAGGCGTATTGTGTCGATTTTTTTGAGTAATATACCTGGAAATGCCCGTTGATTCCTTATTAACGCCGTTTCGAACACAACTGGTACATTCCAAAATAATCGTTACTCGTATATCTTTACTCTTGGCCATGAACCTCCTTTGAGTTTTTAATTCACCGAACTCTTCTATTTTCCGATCAAAAGTGAAGAAGAAAGGAATGAAAAAAAAAAGAAATAAATAAAAGTTGCTAACTCAAAACCAAATCCTGAAAGATTTCGTTGCAATCAATTGCAATCAATATAGTAAATCAATATAGATTTATAGTAATAGTAAATAATAACAATAAGTAATACAATGATTTCTAACTCTATTTAGAATCACAGTACGGTATTTTCTTTAAGTATCTTGTAGGATACTGTTGTTCCAGCCACATTTCTCTTTTCGCTCTACTAGTAATTTTATTGGAGCTTGAACCCGAGTTTCGGTGAGGTTGAATCCACTTTTTTCGTTCTACCCTCCTTATTTATTTTATCTAATTCTTATATAATTCTAAAAAAAAAACTAAAAAAAAAAGGGGGCGAGAGAGTAGTCACAGATATTTGATTGTATCTCGATCTAATCTTTTTCGCCCCGTCCCGCGGCAATAACTAGAATTAAAAAAAAGGGAATGTTAACGCATCCGGGAAGAAACGATTGATCTCTATCAATAAACCCGCTAAAGAACCGAACCAGAGAGTACTTAGTACCGGTGCTACGGAAAGATATGTTTTTAGATCTCGCATTTTTAATCCTCCTTCTTTATCGTATTACATTATGGTAATACATATATAATCACATGTATGTGTGGTTAAAGACCACTTGTATTTGTATATTTTATTTGTACCCGGAATTCCTAATTCAAATTTAAATGTACAATGATTCGATAGATAAGATTTTCCTTTTCTTAAAACAGCAAAATAGGTCCCTTTCCGCCTGAGAATTCCCGCCAAAAATATTCATTTATTATTCATTATATGGTTGTTATATGATATGAGACCAAAAAGAGGAAATGGAAAGATAATTTTTGTATATCAATAGATGAAATAAGGGTGTGGAAAACAAGACAGGGATTCTCTACAATGACATTGTAGGCCAATTGAAAGGGGTGTAGCGCAGCTTGGTAGCGCGTTTGTTTTGGGTACAAAATGTCACAGGTTCAAATCCTGTCATCCCTACCTATTACTTCTCCTTTGAGCAGTAAGGAGGGAGCCATTTTAGTTTTAGATTGATTAAAATTAAGCATACATAATCTACCATTTTATCATATTATATATGATATATGATAGTATAGGTGTGCACGATGTATTGGGGTTATAAAATAAAAGAATCCTCTTTTTTACAGTCTTATTTATTATGATAAGAAAGCGCT